AAAAGAACCGGCACAATACGCCTAATCGATTGGAATTGAGAAAATTCTGTCCATATTGTTACAAACATACGATTCATGTGGAGATAAAGAAATAGATGGAACCGAGCACCTGTGTATCATGTCACCCTTCCAAGGAAGGGGAAAAAATGACATTATATATATATATATAACATATTTAAATATAAATAAACCAAATCCTATTTATTTATTCTAATTCATTTTAGATCCGACCGAAATAGGATTTTCGGGATAGGGAATAAACTAAACAAACCATGGATAAATCCAAGCGACCTTTTCTTAAATCCAAGCGATCTTTTCGTAGGCGTTTGCCCCCGATCCAATCGGGGGATCGAATTGATTATAGAAACATGAGTTTAATTAGTCGATTTATTAGTGAACAAGGAAAAATATTATCTCGACGAATGAATAGGTTGACCTTGAAACAACAACGATTAATTACTATTGCTATAAAACAAGCTCGTATTTTATCTTCGTTACCTTTTCTTAATAATGAGAAACAATTTGAAAGAACCGAGTCGACCCCTAGAACTACGGGTCTTAGATCCAGAAATAAATAGGCTTACTCTTTCTTCGCTTGAATCAAAATCCCAATCCGAACTCAAACGCAGATTGATGTTTTGTTCGAAAAATCCGAGAATCCAGATTTTATTATCGTGTCGTAAGAAAAAAAAGAATCGGGGAAGAAGAAATCTTTTTTTTATTGAACGTGTTCATTCATTTTGACTACTTTAATCATATTTTATCATATTATATTAATTTTGACTCTACCCTCCCGGAGTTCATTCTCCGGGGAACTCCATTTAAATTATTCCGGTGGATTCTTTCCAATCTACTTCTTTTATGATCTCATTGGAAATCATATAAAAACAATTCCTATTTAATATAGCTATTTGTGCAAGTATTTTACGATTAAGAAGCAACTGTTTCTTGTACAGATCGTGTAGTAATCTACTATAACTATAGGATACCCCCCTTTCACGAATTACTGCGTTTATTCGAGTGATCCACAAACGACGAAAATTTCTCTTTTGCCTATCCCTATCCCGATGAGCTGAAACCAAAGCTCTTATTTTCTGTTGAGTAATTGTTCGAGTAAGTCTTGAATGAGCCCCTCGAAAGCTTGATGCAAATAAACGAATTTTTGTTCTACGTCTCCGAGCTATATATCCCCGTCTAATTCTGGTCATTGAATAAATGAAACTTTGACGAATAACTAATGGATTTCCTTTCTTTCAGTTATTCTTTTCCCTTTTCTAGTCTATTAATAACAAAACGGATTTTTCCAATGTATAAACTAAAAATTCCAATGGCTTTGGCTACTATAACCTTCCCGACCACGATTTTTTCTTTTTTTCTAGGCATTTCACTTCGAAATAAGAAGTTTTTTTCTACTAGGTATCAAAAATATAGTAAATAATAAATAAATATAAATGGATAAGGAAATAGTGGATTCCATCGTTTCTATGGTTACTTCTTAAACGGTGAGGTCTTCTCTATACACCGGAGCCTTTGACTTCATTTAATCAATGTTATTGGTAACTTGTATAGTTCAAATTCTTTGGCTCTACCCATGAATTATCCAGTAATAGGTCTTTCACAACGAGATCTACCTATACAGTAACGGTATTTAATTATGAAGGTTGGCTGGGTAGCTGACCCTGTTAGTCCGTTCTTGCAAGGGGGCCTAGTCTTTCTGTTTTTTAACTAAGATTTCCTCCGCTTAATGGATAACCATTTGCTACCAATGGAGAATTGCTTCTCATCTTAAATTGAGGTGATTGGATTTGCACCAACGGAAACCATAAATTTCATACACAATAGAGGGATATGATGGATTTTCTTATTTTTAGATAGTGAATGGAGTTCGTTTTTCCATTCTATCCTATTCACTGGTACTGATCATTGATACTGGAAAAATGGTTTTCTTTCTTTTGTCCCAGCTCATGATCTGAACGAGTCGCACATACACCCTAGTACATGTTCCTCGACGCTGAGGGCATCCCCCAAGAGCGGGGGATTTTGTGACATTTCTGATTGGCTGTCTTGTATTTCTAATAAGTTGTTTAATAGTTGGCATGTTGAATCATATACATAATGGGCTGGTTTAGATCGATCCTAACCGGATGATTATGAATTCCTTCTATTTAATATTCTATGAAACTCGGTAAGAAGAGAAAATCTCAAATCACGGATTTGCACGAAATCCAGGCTATTTTCATTCAATCGCTACAAGATCAACAATTCCATAAGCTTGGGCTTCTGTTGCTGACATAAAAACATCTCTTTCCATGTCTTCTGATACAACCCATAAGGGTTTGCCCGTTCTTTGTACATAAACCCTTGTGAGGGTTTCGCGCAGTTTCAGCAGTTCTTCCGCTTCCAGGATAAATTCTCCCGTTTGTGCCTCATAAAAAGAACTAGCAGGTTGATGGATCATTACCCTGATGATATAACATAATAAAAGGTTCCTCTATTTCGC